TTGTTACTCCTTAATTTTCATTTTGAATCTACTCCTTCGAAGAAAAGAAAATAAGTCTCTTGAAATTTTTAACCTCCGATTGTATCCGAACGAGAGGAATGTTGAAAAGTCACTACGAACCCGAAACATACCATTGGAAAGTGATTCAGTAATTAAACCTTCATGAATCCATTTTTGTTCTTTCATTCCAGGTAACCCCTTTAATTATCAACTCATGGAGTAGGAGTGATATTAGACAACCCTTCCTCTTTTTTCAAAAAAAAAAATAGGAAGTTTTCCTACGGATGCAATTCGTAGATCATAAAGATCACCATATATATAACAAAATTTCTCCCCCGATTCCTTCTAGTCGAGCCTCTCGGTCTGTCATTATACCTCGAGAAGTCGAAAGAATTACAATACCCATTCCTCCTAAAATCCTAGGAATTCGTTGATGGTTGGAATAGATTCGTAGGCCGGGTCGGCTGATACGTTTTAAAACAGTTCTATATGGCCCTTTTCTATTCCTTCTATGTCGCAGAGTTGAAACCAAGAAATATTTATTGCTTACTCGATGTTTTCTCACATTTTCGATAAAGCCTTCGCGTAGAAGTATTTTAACAATGTTTTCAGTGATATTTGTAGATGCTATTCGAACCGTTCCTTTTTTATCCATGTCAGCATTTCGTATAGAAGTTATTATTTCGGCAATAGTGTCCCTACCCATGATGAACTATAATTATTTGTGCCTCCGGGTTTTTATATAATCAGCATGCTCTACTCTTTTTTTTTTCATGAATTATTAAAGGTATATGCGTGAGAAACAATCTACTAATACATTCTACTAATTAATGGAATCTAATTCAGTTCAGATATCTTACTATGAACCTCCCTTTTTTTATGTTTTATTATGTTTTCATCTATTAGTATTTATTTAGAATCTATTTATAATACCTCAGGAGCTAATGAGACTATTTTAGTAAAATTCAACTGTCTCAATTCCCGAGCGATCGCACCAAAAACTCGAGTTCCTTTTGGATTTCCTTCTTGATCAATGACAACTGCTGCATTGTCATCATATTGTATTATCATACCATTGTCACGTTTGAGTTCTTTACATGTACGTACAATTACAGCTCTGATCACTTCTGATCTTTGTAGAGGCATATTGGGAACTGCTTCTTTGATTACAGCAACAATAACGTCACCAATATGAGCATATCGGCGATTACTAGCTCCTATGATTCGAATACACATTAATTCTCTAGCCCCGCTGTTGTCCGCTACATTTAAATAGGTCTGAGGTTGAATCATATCATTCTTATTATTTTTCTCTTTTTTCTTTCAATGCTAACTAACTAAAGGGCGAAGAAAAAAAGATTGTTTGTCCAGAAATAAAAAAACTGCGGTTTTTTCATCACAAGGCCCCTTTCCTTTCGTTCCATATCCCTATCCCGCAATAACGAATTGAGTTCGTATAGGCATTTTGGACGCAGCTATAGAAATAGCTTCTCTGGCTACAATTTCTGATACTCCACCCATTTCATAAAGTATTCGACCCGGTTTAACGACGGATACCCAATATTCGGGAGATCCTTTCCCCGAACCCATACGTGTTTCGGTAGGCCTTACTGTAACAGGTTTGTCTGGAAATATACGTACCCATATTTTTCCACCACGACGCGCATATCGTGCCATGGCTCGCCGCCCCGCTTCTATTTGTCTAGATGTGATCCAAGCGGGTTCAAGTGCCTGAAGGGCGTATCCGCCGAAACAAATTCGATTGCCTCGATAAGATATTCCCTTCATTCTTCCTCTATGTTGTTTACGAAATCTGGTTCTTTTGGGGTTATAGTTGATGGTTGTTTCTCAATGCCATCTCTACTGCAGAACTGGACATGAGAGTTTCTTCTCATCCAGCTCCTCGCGAATGAAACGATTAAATAATATTGTATATATTTTGATTTTGAATTGAATGAATAATGAATCATGGAATTTTTTGAGATATAATCTGTCACGTACACGTAGGAATAAAATAAAATAAAATGAGAAATTCAATTTTATAATTAATGAATCCTCATTTTTACCTTTATTTTATTTATTTTTATTGAATTGCCCAAAACTTAGCAATCCAGTAAGGCTTTCGCGGGCGAATATTTGCTCTTTCAACATCCCTTTCATTCGTAGGGGCGTTCCATGACCTATCAGAATAAATGAATTGGTTCTTGGCTCGTTCCGCCATCCCACCCAATGAATCATTAGGATTCGTTTTCAAGGGAATCTTCCTCAGTCACAGGTTCTGTCGTTCCCATCGCTTCTCGATTAATGACTAGGCCCGAACTCTGCAATGGAGCTCCTAATAAAATTTGTTCCTGAATCAATCTTCTCAGTCTTTATTGACTCGGCGCTCTTTATTCTTTTTGATTTTTCGTATAAATTGTATTCATATTCATCGAATCTAATTATTAATTATGGACGAATACATTAATGCTTTATTACATTGCCTTTTATAAGATAGTTCATAGACCATACATATTGGAATCATATATCATTGCTATTCTTTTTCTTTCTTTCTCTCACCCCTCCATTTATCCATATCCCTTTGTTTTTGCTTCACAACCTTATAGATTGATTTTTCTTTTATGTAAAAAAAAATGCTTCAGTTGCTACAACAATATGATCAATACATCATATAGCGACTGGTTCCTTGGATCCAGATAATACGAAGCAATGAGCTGGTTATTAGTTATATAGTTATTAGTTCATACTAGGGGATGGCCCTTTGTTTTTTAATCCTAACCTAACTCTAAATAAAAAACCAACGAGTCACACACTAAGCATAGCAATTATATGGAGATGGAGTCAATCGAATTGTTATTCAACCCTATAGAATTAAGAATTCGAAAAAATTCTCATTTTTTGATTGAACGGAAAAAAATGAACGAGTTTGTGATTTTTTATTCAATTGCCGGATGGATGGAACAGAAAGACAACGAAAGGCCCATTATTCCTCGTCTGCAAATATCCAAATTTTGATTCCTAATGCCCCATAGATAGTTCGAACTGTATAGGAACAATAATCAATTTTGGCTCGAATGGTTTGTAGGGGAACCCTACCTTCTCTGATCCATTCGACACGTGCTATTTCCTTTCCGTCGATACGCCCTGCAATTTGTACTTGAATTCCCTTTGTATCTGCTTTTTCAGTTAATTCAATAGCTTTTTTCATTGCCTTTCGAAACGAAACTCTATTCTTTAATTGTTCGGCTATAAATTCTGCAAGAATATTAGGTTGTCCATACGGTTTTTCAACTCTTGTGATAGCAATGTTAAGTTTTTGGTTCACAGAATGAAATTCTTTTTGTGCATTGCTCTGTAATTCTTCAATTCCTCGCGGGCTGCCCTCTATGAACAATTTTGGGAATCCCATATATATTATGACCTGGATCAGATCGATTCTTTTTTGAATCTTTATGCGTGCAATTCCCTCGGCACCCGAGGATATTTTCCTATTTTTTTGTACATAATTCTTGATACAATCCTGTATTTTTTGATCTTCCTGGAGACCCTCGGAATAACTTTTTGGTTGTGCAAACCAAACAGAATGATGACTTTGGGTTGTACCAAGTCGGAAACCGAGTGGATTTATTTTTTGTCCCATAGCACCTCGCTATCTCTATAAGTCCATATCATTTCTCTATTAGCCCACGTCATTCTGTTACGATATAGCATATGATCCATCATATATAGATACCTCTCTATGACATCTGTATACTTATCTTTATATACCCATCCATATTTTCTTAACCATATGAAATAGTTTTTATCTTTAGATGTATCTTGCAATACAATAGTTATATGACAGGTGGGTCTTTTTATCGGATAACTACGTCCTCGGGCTCGGGGTTTTAACTTTTTCATGCTAGTACCTTCATTAACTTCAGCTTGACTAATGATTAAAGCCGTTTCGTTGAATCCCATATTGTGACTAGCATTTGCTGCTGCAGAATAAACTAATTTTAAAATGGGATAACACGCTCGATAAGGCATGAGTTCTAGTATCATAAGTGTTTCCTCGTAGGGACGCCCACGAATCTGATCAATTACTCTTCGCGCTTTATGAGCAGACATACGTATATGTTGACCTAAAGCGTATACTTCTACATCTGGGTCACTCTTTATCATAAGGTTCACCTCCCACCAATAAACGATGAGCACCCGTATCCACTTTATTAATTAATATATTAACGACGAGATTTATTATCGTTTCTCGCATGCCCCCGGAAATTCAGAGTAGGTGCAAATTCTCCCAATTTGTGACCTACCATACGATCTGTTATATAAATAGGCAAATGTTCCTTTCCATTATGAATAGCAATTGTATGGCCGATCATTGTGGGTATAATGGTAGATGCCCGGGACCAAGTTACGATTGTATCTTTTTCTGCCCTCGTGTTGAGCTTCGCAATTTTTATCAATAAATGATTAGCTACAAAAGGATTTTTTTTTAGTGAACGTGTCACAGCTAATTACTCCTTTTTTTTGTAAAGATGAGGAAACATATTCTATTTTCAATATTCTCCTATTTACTACGGCGACGAAGAATCAAACTATCACTATATTTATTCCTTTTTCTACTTCTTCTTCCAAGCGCAGGATAACCCCAAGGGGTTGCGGGTTTTTTTCTACCAATTGGGGCCCTCCCTTCGCCACCCCCATGGGGATGGTCTACAGGGTTCATAACTACTCCTCTTACTACAGGACGCTTACCTAGCCAACACTTAGATCCGGCTCTACCCAAACTTTTCTGGTTCACCCCAACATTACCCACTTGTCCGACTGTTGCTGAGCAGTTTTTGGATATCAAACGGACCTCCCCAGATGGTAATTTTAATGTGGCCGATTTACCCTCTTTTGCAATCAGTTTCGCTACAGCACCCGCTGCTCTCGCTAATTGTCCACCCTTTCCAAGTGTGATTTCTATGTTATGTATGGCCGTGCCTAAGGGCATATCGGTTGAAGTAGATTCTTCTTTTTGATCAATCAAAATCCCTTCCCAAACTGTACAAGCTTCTTCCAAAGCATACGGCTTTCTGGATGTATATGATGATATCTAGACAGATGGATCTCATATGAATCGTATGATGAAATACCACACGAGTGGATATATAGGAATCCAAATCTGCCGAATCACTCATGTTATGATCTTCTACATCCTAGGTCTCCCCGTTCCTTCATCTGGCTTATGTTCTTCATGTAGCATTCAGACCGAATGACTTTATGAAATTACGTCGATACTTCCACATATTACGGGTAACGTAGGAGACATCTCTATTTTTCCCGGGGGGGTAGAATTACCACTGCTTAGCTTTCAATTCGCCTCTGACCATCAAATGAAATGTGAATAACCCGTCCTCCTCTCTTTGAAACAAGGGGCGCTTCCGGCTCTATCGGTGCTTCAAACAATTTTGTCTTCTCCATATTACTATATCTCTAGAGTCAATAATTTTATATGAGGAACTACTGAACTCAATCACTTGCTGCCATTACTCTTCAGTTTTCTGTTGAGGTCTATCCCGTAGAGGTACTCAAATTGGATCAGTGATCGATTTCTAGGTTTCGTTGTAAACCTAATTGGTTACTTCCAATTACGTAAATCAATGGTTCAAACCGCACTCAAAGGTAGGGCATTTCCCATTGAGATAGGAACTTCTGTACCAGAAACAATGGTATCTCCAATGATAGCCCCTCTGGGATGTAAAATATATCTCTTCTCACCATCCCCATAGTGTATGAGACAAATATATGCATTTCGATTAGGGTCGTATTCTACGGTTACGATTCTACCAGATATGTCTTTTTCATTCCGTCGAAAATCGATTTTACGGTATAGACGCTTATGACCTCCCCCTATATGCCTTGCGGTAATGATTCCTCTGGCATTACGACCTTTACCACAACGACGCTGTCCATAGATCAAATTATTTCGTGGATTGGATTTCACTTGACTGCCGACGGCTCCATTGCGTGTGCTCGGGGTAGAAGTTTTGTATAAATGTATCGCCGTGTTATTAAGTATTTTGATTTAAGTTCTTTTCTTTCTAAGAGGTGGAATAGAATAACCCGGTTGAAGCGTAATGATCATACGTCTGTAATGCATTGTATGTCCCATAATGGGTCCCATTCTTCTACCCTTTCCCGGGAGTCGATGACTATTCATAGCTATTACCTTGACACCAAAGAAGAGTTCGACCCAATGCTTTATTTCTGTCCTAGTTGATCCTGATTCGACATTAGAAGTATATTGATTGTTCCCCAATAACCGAATACTTTTGTCTGTAAATACTGCATATTTGATTCCATCCATAAATCCATTTTCTTCCCTATGAGTTCCAGTATCGATAAGAATTCTATTTCTTACTGTTCATATGTTATGGTATGAATATACCATACCAATTCGTTATGTATGGATGATGAGATTTCATTGATACAGAGCCAATTCCAATAGACGTATTGAACGTTCCCGTTGGCGTGCATCCAGCAGGAATTGAACCTACGAATTTGCCAATTATGAGTTGGGCGCTTTAACCATTCAGCCATGGATGCGTAACGGGGATCGTCGTACATCGTGAATAACCAAATTCCAATTTAAATGAAATCCTTAGGAGGAATCAATGAAGCAGGAAGCAGTGAAACGACATCCATTAAAATCCTGGATCTTCGAATTGAGAGAGATATTGAGAGAGATCAAGAATTCTCACTATTTCTTAGATTCGTGGACCAAATTCGATTCCGTGGGATCTTTCACTCACATTTTTTTCCACCAAGAACGTTTTATGAAACTCTTTGACCCCCGAATTTGGAGTATCCTACTTTCACGCGATTCACAGGGTTCAACAAACAATCGATATTTCACGATCAAAGGTGTAGTAGTACTGCTTGCAGTAGCGGTCCTTATATATCGTAATCGTATTAACAATCGAAATAGGGTCGAAAGCAAAAATCTCTATTTGATGGGGCTTCTTCCTATACCTATGAATTCCATTGGACCCAGAAATGATACATTGGAAGAATCTTTTGGGTCTTCCAATATCAATAGGTTGATTGTTTCGCTCCTGTATCTTCCAAAAGGAAAAAAGATCTCTGAGAGTTGTTTCATGGATCCGAAAGAGAGTACTTGGGTTCTCCCAATAACTAAAAAGTGTATCATGCCTGAATCTAACTGGGGTTCGCGGTGGTGGAGGAACCGGATCGGAAAAAAGAGGGATTCTAGTTGTAAGATATCTAATGAAACCGTAGCTGGAATTGAGATCTCATTCAAAGAGA